AGGATTCACGGAAAAATTATAGTAGTGGAGAAGGACTATCCTATCAATTACCGATTTATTTCCACTGCTAATGTAGTGTCTACTGACCGGGTCTTGAATTAGATTGAATAGCCCAAGGGGGAATCTAATTAATAGTTATGGAAGGGGCGGAAGATACTTTGTAGACAGTATACAGAATATACAGACTCATGAGAGTCTCTGAGTGCACGGGTATTCAATCAATATTCGATTGGATAGATAATTCGCTTTTACTTTTGATTAATGATAATCAAGGGCAACAAAAAAACGAATCGGTCTTATTATTACTACATATTAAGTAACATTCTCTTTGATACTTCCAAAGAAAAGTGTGACTGCGTATTTTGTTTCATTTTTCCCGATTCTACTAGAAATCATATATGAACTTGTTATAAGTGGATTTTTGGAGTGGTTCATATTTATTGGAAAGGGTGTCGAAGCAGAATCCCTTTTTGACTCTGCACCTGTGATTCCACTATTATTAGTAAACAATAATGGAAAAACTTCTTCATATTCATAGAGATAGGGGACATAATTCACATGGATATAGTAAGTCTCGCTTGGGCCGCTTTAATGGTAGTCTTTACATTTTCCCTTTCACTCGTAGTATGGGGAAGAAGTGGACTCTAGATATACTACTAATTGAGTTGGGGAATCAAACTGTATCACTTTTTTTATAGATTTTTTATAGATCGTTCTGCAAAGCCTATATAATTATATTAATTATATAATATTAAGTTAATTAGTTTAATTAGTTAATTATCGTTAATTAACTTAATATTTAATTCATTAATTTAATTCCATTTAGAATTTTGAAATTGAATTAATCAAAATATCTTCATTTCGAAATTCTATTGGCTTGGATTCTAGTGAAGTAATTGTATTCTATTCATAATATATATGAATAATACTCTTTCACAATCCAAATCAAACAAATATTTCAAGAATTCCCCTATTCGTATCTTGAAAGGAAAAGGGATAATAGGAATTTTATTCCAACCTAAGTCTTCCTAAATTTTATATTTCGCGGAACCGGCTCTTACCAGAGTTATATATGGACAATGAGGAAAAACGAGGAACACCGGGCCTTTTTTTACTTTATTATTTGTTTTTATTGTCCTTTTTACTGTTCAACGAGAAAAGAAAGAAGTTCCGCTATTTAATAATAATAAGATCGTGCCTTGGTCAAGTCACATATTTCGTATTTACCACTTTTTTTATTATATTATTTTCTAAATTTGATTTATGCTATGCTTTATTGACTCGTTTCATATCATGGCTCAAGGGTTGAAAATCGCTGGGTACCCCTTTTCGAAATCCGAAGAAGTTACCATAGAACTCCTTGGATCATCTGTCAACCGCTCAATCAATTACTTATTCGGAATGCTAAAAAAAAGATTACTTTATTTCATTTTCTTTTATTAACTTAATTTTCTTTTAGTAATATATGCCCAATTTTGTTTTTCTTTCATTGATTTGATTCTTTTTTTAATGGATACCGGGATTTATATTGAAAATAATCAGAAATCTAGAAATTAGAAAATCGTAAGAGTTGCCTTTCGATTATTTCAGATTGATTGGAATGAACAAAAATCAAATAGATGAAGCAAAGAAATATAATTGAAATACTGTGTACATTACATATATTGAATTGATATTAACATGGCTGAAGATACATATACATATTGTAGATTGATCTCTATTTAGTTTCTATCTTTATACATTACAATAATAAAAATAGATAGTATGGTAGAAAGATTCATATATGAATCTTTCTACCATACTATCGGATCTCATAGGCTACTGCTCATTTAAGACGTGAAATTGGAATTTTTTTCTTAAATCATTGATAAGAACTAAGAAGTCAAGTTTCATTCAAATTAATCACTTTGACTGACCGTTTTTACGTATATTATAAGCAAAAAAGCAGTAGGAACTAGAATGAACAGTGCAGTAGCAATAAATGCGAGAATATTTACTTCCATAATCTCATCGTTTCGTTTTTTTTTTTTTTTACTTTTTACTTCGCAATAACTCGGGATTTAATCCCATAGAGATGATAAACCTTTCGCTTGTAAATTCAATGGGATGAATTCCATTTCGATGATAGCGAATGGGATCAATATCATGAATAACAATATCTGAACTACCAAGTCGATTCATCGTTGAGAATTGAATAGTATAACATAGGCAGATCTTTTATCCACACACCGAATACAAACTTTGATTTCTGATTCAATCAAAAGAATTCCTTTACTTTTACTTTAATACTTTATTTATAATACTTTACTTTATTTATAATACTTTACTTTTATTTATCATTCTTTTCTATTCTGTCTTTTCCCTAACCGACCGCCTTCCTTGTACAACCACCTAACTGCTTTCCACTTCCATTGTTTACAAACGGTTTACAAATAAACCAAACAAAGAATCGAAACAAAATTGAAAAAAAAAAGAAAAGGATACCATTAGGCATGAAATTCTACCATTTGTACCCAGTTTAACAGAAAATGGCGAGATATATTGATCTATTTTTTTATTGGATTTGGATCCGTCGGGACTGACGGGGCTCGAACCCGTAGCTTCCGCCTTGACAGGGCGGTGCTCTGACCAATTGAACTACAATCCCGGGGAAATCAAATGTACAGCATACATATTCTTATGATTTCATTCAAACCATTTCTATTTAGATAAAAATCGCCGTGTTGTAACGGAGACGCGAATGATATATGAATATCCACATGAGTATACACTTTAGTGAGAGCAGCACGGTAATCCTTTCGTTATTGCCGATAATCCATTTTTCAATGAAAAAACGAGTCTTTTTTTTGTCGTTACTTTATTCCTTTCATTAGACTTTATACTTTCTATTTAATGATCCTGATATGAATCTAGATCGTTAGCAAGATCAGAATTTATGGGAACAAATAAATGGAGCAAATAAAAAAATAAATGGCGGTAGGGATATATCAGAAAATTGGACTTTTTTTATTCTTTATTCTTTCGTATCTGGCATTTCGGGAAAACAAAAGGGGTTATATCATTTCATGGTGGACAGCGAATTATTGGGCCGAGCTGGATTTGAACCAGCGTAGACATATTGCCAACGAATTTACAGTCCGTCCCCATTAACCGCTCGGGCATCGACCCAGGAAGAATCAATTCTAGGCTTATTGATAATACACGATCAACTAACTTCCTTTCGTAGTACCCTACCCCCAGGGGAAGTCGAATCCCCGCTGCCTCCTTGAAAGAGAGATGTCCTGAACCACTAGACGATGGGGGCATACTTCCCCGACTGCCATCATACTATGCTCATAGTATGAACAGTTTTTTGAAATTGTCAATATAATAGAATGGTATGACTAGATCGGAAGGATCTTTCCGTCTTTTCTGATCCCATACCCACAGCATTTTTTGATTCGTCATTTATATTTATATTCATCAATCACTCATTCTAATCGCCATTCTATTCTAAAACTAAAATTGCTATTAAAAATAAAAAAAAAATCGGACAAAGTAGAGGACTTTTTGGGGAAGTGATTGGTCCGACATAAAAGAGGGTTAAACTTCATTTATTCCACTTTCATTCATTGATTCACTCCTTGTTAAGATGAGATAGGCGTATCCCTATATCACACTAGGCTGGGAAATTAACAAATGAGAAATATGAAAATCGGGGAACAGAGATCAACAAGTTATCAAAAATTGTTTTTTTTCTCTAAAAATTTGGTTCAGGAGACAAACCGAATCTCTTCATCACATGGTCAAATTGGTAGGTACATGTATCAATCAAATGAATTTCGTTCCGTTCTGATGGGGTCAGGTCAATTCAAGTCAATTCCATTAGGGTTGGGCTTGAAACAATTCATTTTGTTGATATTTATCAAATCCAATATCAATAAACCAAATTTACTCTATACTTATTATACTCCTTAAGTAACTAAAAATTCTCGTTACCCGTGGGACACTAACCGCTATGAGTCTACTGAATATACTTATAATATATATATACATAGATAGATCTCTCTTATCCGCCTAGTAACTCATTTAGTAATTGAATCAAACGGCCCTTTTAACTCAGTGGTAGAGTAACGCCATGGTAAGGCGTAAGTCATCGGTTCAAATCCGATAAGGGGCTTTTTCATAAAAAAACTCAAGTAGTAATATTCATATTGAAACGAAGAATAGAGATATTGTTGATTTGTAATAAAAAAAAGTAACCAACTGTATAATAAAGTAATTTCAAATGTATAATAAAGTAATTTTAAACTTTCGAATTTAATGATAATAAGTTATCTTTATAATGAGTTAGAATTTACTAATTAGAATAGTAATTCTAGTTATAAAAGAAAGTTGAATATTTGTTTATTATAATGAGGAATGATAAGTCGTCTCTTCAATCGCCAAATATTTTTCTTTTCCATTATTCCAATCTAATCCATTGTTAAAGATTAGAAATCAACAAAAGAAAAAGTAAGTGGACCTAACCCATTGAATCATGACTATATCCACTATTCTGATATTAAAATTTCAAATTCAATAGATATTAAATTCGAACAGTGGATCTTTTGTTATTTCATATTTCTTTGGACTCCGCAAGAATCTGTCGATATTTCCGATTAAATCTTCTTGTTCCTAGGCGTTCCATACAGAGAAAAGTTTATTTCCAAGTTACAAGACAAGAAATATTTCCAATATCTTTCTTTTTCTTTGATTCTCGAACACAAGAAGATCTATTTTGATTTCTATCTAATTTATATCTATATAAGATTTATATATAGATAAATCAGATCATGGCTTCATGTATCAAATATTTGCATATCGAGGCATACGATCTTTTTGTTTTGTTCCGACAATGTGAGAGAGTGGGTGTGAGAAAGAAACTTTCATTTACAGTCTCCTATTATTTAATTTAATATTGTATTGAATTTAAAAAATAGAAATTAGAAGAGTACATAAAAATATTTATTTTTCTCAAT